ATGCCCCTATCGTCTAGTGGTTCAGGACATCTCTCTTTCAAGGAGGCAGCGGGGATTCGACTTCCCCTGGGGGTAGGGAGGAAGTTGATCGTAGATTATCAATAAATCTAGAATTAATTCTTCCTGGGTCGATGCCCGAGCGGTTAATGGGGACGGACTGTAAATTCGTTGACGATATGTCTACGCTGGTTCAAATCCAGCTCGGCCCAATAATTCGTTGCTCCATGAATATGAAATAACCAATTTGTCCTCCAGAAACAGAAATGCCTGATCCGTAGAAATGAAGAGAAAGAGTCAATTTTTTCTCTATCCATGTTTTTCTCATTCGTTCTGATTTTTCTAACGATCTAGATTAATGATACTTAATTAAGATTAAGTATCATAAAAATGAAAATAGTTCTTTTTCTCATTGAAAAATTGATTATCCATTTTTTTGGCAATAAAATAACCACTCGTTACTAGTAATCCGTGTCGCTCTCACTATATTCCATATCCATGTGGATATTCAGTATATCATTCGTGTTTCTGTTACAACACAACGAATAGAATGTTCTTATAAAACTAGTAAGAATATGTATGCCATACACCTTGCTGGGATTGTAGTTCAATTGGTCAGAGCACCGCCCTGTCAAGGCGGAAGCTGCGGGTTCGAGCCCCGTCAGTCCCGAACTAGGATCCGATGAATTTATCAATTCATCTCTCCATTTTCTGCGAAAGGGGGGACAGGTAGCAAGATCTAATCCCCAGCGGGGATCCTTATTTCTTTTGTTTTTCGTTTCGCATTTATCATCAGACAAGTACGGGAATTTCAATTTCTTTCACTAATACCGATTGATAAGGGGAGACATATGTAAGTTGGTACAATCGGTGGCATTACTATATTCAGTATTTTAATAGATACCATACTCGTCTGACTTTCTTTTTCAATTGTTCTTGAACAATGAAATGGAATAGAGTTCCCCTATTTTTACCGGGAGTACATACACAAATTGTATTCGTTTATTGTACGATACACAATGAACTTAACATAATTACCTCGACTTTGTTCGTGTATCCTCAATTACTAATTGGAAACAATCTATCTATTCTCATGCAAATTGCACACTGAATTTTTGATGTATGCGTTCTAGTCTCAATCCAAGAAAGAAGAAGAGAAAGAGATACTATACTAATAAAATAAAAGACCAAGCAACACCCCTTTTTAGTAAATTTGTTGGAATATTAGATCTTTTCCACTTAACACCCGTCCTTTTTTCCATCTCACTTCTACTGTTTGGATCTGTGTGACCCATAGAATACCGGTCATATAATATCTCATAATTGTATGTATAAGTATAAGGAAAGAGAGTTGTATAAGGAAGACAAAGACAGTAGGTTATGGAAAAGAAAAAAAAAAGTAGAAAAAAGGATGAAAAATTCAATGGAATTCCTGATCCAATAAAGAATCCCATTTCGGATTTAGTATGGATAAAATAAAAGATTTTCTTATGTTATACTATTCAATTCTCGACGATGAATCGATTTGATAGATCAGATATTGTTATTCATAATATTGATCCGATTCAGTATCATCAGAATTCAATTCATCCCATTGAATTGACAGGAGTCAAATTTCTTATCTCTATGGGATTAGATCCCGAGTTATTGTGAAGTAAAAAAAACAATGAGATTATGGAAGTCAATATTCTCGCATTTATTGCTACTGCACTGTTCATTCTAGTTCCTACTGCTTTTTTACTTATCATCTACGTAAAAACAGTCAGTCAAAATGATTAATTTAACTGAAACTTGGTTGGATTATTAGTTCTTATCAATGATTGAAGAAATAAAAGAAAGGGATTAAAACTCCAAGTTTTAAATGAAATGATTTGGCTGGAATCATAAGTATCTGAGATAGTGAGGTAGAAAGAACTATATTATATATAGTTCTTTCTACCGCACTAGATAGTATTGTATATTTTTATCATATAAATTTATTATCATATAAATAGTATGATCATTAAATAGTATGATCATATAAATTTTATCATATAAAGTTGTATACAGATATGGTTTTATATAGATATAGATCAATTTATAATATGTACATGTATTAGATGTACATCTAATACATATACATCGAAATAGCAGTCTAATTCTATTTCTTTTTTTTTCGCTACATCTACTTGTATGGGTTTCGATCAATCCAAAATAATCCAAGGCCAACTCTTCTAATTCCTAGGCTTCTTATAACTTATAACTTAATATATAGATTTATATTAATAATTAGATTTATATATAATATATATTTATTTATATATAATAAACTAAAAATATATATATTAATAAACTAAAAAAATATATATATATATAAGTATAAGTCCCGAGATCCATCGAAAAAATCAATGGAGGAAAAATAGTATGGGTATGGGCATATATTAACTATATAAAATAAAAATAAAATAAAACGAAACCAAGGAATCTTTTTTTTTTTTTTAGTTTCGCAAAACGATCAATTAAACGATTGATACAATTCGATCACTCAATCGATTATTCAATTAGTAGTACCCCTAGAGTCCACTTCTTCCCCATACTACGAGTGAGAGGGAAAATGTAAAGACTACCATTAAAGCAGCCCAAGTGAGACTTACTATATCCATGTGAATTATGTCTCCTATCTCTATGAAGGAATTATTTCATTATTGATTATTGATCAATAATCATAGTGGAATCAATGGTGCAGAGTCAAAAGAAAATAGGATTCTGACTTAAGGCTATTGATGAACTAATCCAATGAATCTACTCGTAACAAGTTCCTATATTATAAAATTTCTGGTAGAATCGGGAAGCATTAAGCACAAATACGATACACACACCTTTTATTTGGAAATAGCAAAGGAATGCTCCTAATGGAACATGTAGAAATAGTAAGACCTATTGTTTGTTACCTTTCTTTCATAAGCAAAAGACGTCAAAATATACCATCAAGATAGATAACCATCTATCAGATACCTCTATTTTATTTGATCTAAGGCTTACGTCTTTCTTTCTGTGAAAGAATGGAATGGTAAGACACCACCATCATTATTACATACATTCTTTTTTTTGTAATCCCCTACACGGGCAAAGAATTTTTTTTTTTTCAACTTTTCTTTTTACTCTATAAATAAGAGCCGCCCAACCATGTTGATTGAATGTTTGAGTACTCAAAGCCTCTCGTGAGTCTGGATACAAAGTATCTTCAGTCCTTTCCACAACTTCTAAATTGATTTCCCATCAGCCTATTCTATTCAATCTAATTCCAGACAGAGTCAGTAGACACTATTTTAGTATTTAGTATAGGTAGTGTAAGATAATTAGGAAGTCTTGATAGTCTTTCGTATAATCTCTTCTTCAATCCTAGGAGCAAAAATGGAGTGTCCTTTAGGAACCTTTGGATACTAAGATTTCCGACCTCTTACTTTCGTAATTCTGAATCCCAGAATTGACTCTAACTATTTATTTGATTCAATTGATATCATAAATCAAATAAATGTCCGAATCAATCATTAATAAGTAAGGGTTACTTCATACCTATTGGTACCGGTTTGGACCGGTACCCAGAACCCAGATTTTGAGAAAAAAAAATTTACAGTTTTTTTTTATAGAATTATGGATTCTCAAAATCAAGTATCGACAGGCCTAGTCGTTTGCCTCTGCTTCTTGCGGGGCAAGAATTTGTCGAGTTAGATCAGCAGAATAAGAAATTTCAAGTCTTTTGTTGATCAGGCGACACCCGGATTTGAACTGGGGATAAAGGATTTGCAGTCCCCCGCCTTACCACTTGGCCATGCCGCCAAATCTGATCCAAAAAAAATGGATAATATTTTTATCCATCCATATTCTATTACTCATTTTTTTTGGATCTTGAATCCCATTGTACTTATCCCTTTTCAAAAATTAATCCCTATTTTTTATTGGATCCAGTTTAGATTATTCTCTTCGATTGATTGTATCTCAAAAGACACACTGCTTAAAAACTTCCCTTCTCCTTCTATTGAAAAGAGAAAAAATAGATTTCCGGTCACAGACCGAAAAATTCAGGACAAATTGGAACCATTAACTATTTTTACTTTAGAATTAGCGAACGGTTCTTAAATTTGTATCTCAAATTGTGTTTCTTTAATGGTATAACAAAATCAAATTGATTTACGACTAATCAGTATCAATTATTTTCAATAATCAATCCTTTTCAATTTCAATTATAACAAAATATATGTGTATATGTAAACCCCAGAACAGAAATTGTTACACAGATACCGAATTGGGTCTTTCTCTTATGTACATATCCCTATAGAGAATTATCGTGCTTCAATTTTTCATTGAATATTTTGAATAGAAAATAGGAATTATGATATAGTGCGACCTGACTTCTGTTGCCACAAGTAAAATTACGATAAAAGATGCGATATGCGGATAGGTATATCGGCATGTACTTAATAAATACTACTCCTATTACTATTACGCAATTCAATCGTATTCTATCTATAAATTCTACTACCAAAAAGAATCCGCGAATTCTTTTTTGAACATTAAAGTGTGCTAAAAAAAGGAAATTCTATACTGCTCCTGATTATTCTGTCTTTATCTCATTCATAAAGAGCAGATTTAATCCTGAATCCATTTATTTTTTTGGTACCCAATCTGATCGTAATATCATAATAATAGGTAGAAATTGGATCAATTTTTATATTCTATACAAGACTCCATAAGTGGAAGTGATAGAATTTTTTTTCCAGGAATGTTTTATCAATTCATTTCCATTTGTACTTGTCGCAAATTCGAACTTGCGTCGAAAATGCTCTTCATTCCTCCGTCTCGTTTCCGTTCATACGTATGAAATACATTACATTACATATATGGAGTTGGCTGAAATTTCATGTGATTCAGTAAACAGAATATACATTCCATCATTGCTAGATCGATCCGTATGGTTCGATGAATAGTGAGTCAATAATGGGATTTTTTCGATAAACAGGAAA